CAATATAAAAATGAGTACGAATGGTAGTGATTTAACTATAAGAAAAAGTTCGAATAATCTCGATGTAACTCAAAAATACAGGCATTTGTGGGTTCAATGTGAAAATTGTTATGGATTAAATTATAAGAAATTTTTGAAGTCAAAAATGAATATTTGTGAACAATGCGGATATTATTTGAAAATAAGTAGTTCAGATAGAATCGAACTTTCGGTTGATCCAGGTACTTGGGATCCGATGGATGACGGCATGGTTTCTCTGGATCCCATTGAATTTCATTCAGAAGAGGAACCTTATAAAGATCGTATTGATTCTTATCAAAAAAAAACAGGATTAACAGAGGCTGTTCAAACAGGTACAGGTCAACTAAACGGGATTCCCGTCGCAATTGGGGTTATGGATTTTCAGTTCATGGGGGGTAGTATGGGATCCGTAGTAGGCGAGAAAATCACCCGTTTGATCGAGTATGCTACCAATAAACTTTTACCTCTTATTCTAGTGTGTGCTTCCGGAGGGGCACGCATGCAAGAAGGAAGTTTGAGCTTGATGCAAATGGCTAAAATATCTTCTGCTTTATATGATTATCAATCAAATAAAAAGTTATTCTATGTATCAATTCTTACATCTCCTACTACTGGTGGAGTAACAGCTAGTTTTGGTATGTTGGGGGATATCATTATTGCCGAACCTAATGCCTATATTGCATTTGCGGGTAAAAGAGTAATTGAACAAACATTGAATAAGACAGTACCTGAAGGTTCACAAGTGGCTGAATATTTATTCCATAAGGGCTTATTCGATCCAATCGTACCACGTAACCCTTTAAAAGGTGTTCTGAGTGAGCTATTTCAGCTCCACGCCTTTTTTCCTTTCAATAAAAATTCAATCAAGTAGAGTCTTGAGCTCAACTTTTTTTTGTGGCGAACAACTAGTTAGTTAGTTTATCAGAATCAAAATAAAAAACCGAAAAAATGAATTTTTATTTGGTGACATAAGATTTAATTGTAGAAAGAATCATGCGGATAATTGTTGTTTTTTTACCGATATTGCTGATTAGTAATATCGGTAAAAAAACAACAACATAAACAGCGAATTCTTCCTTCGAATTAGGAGGCAAGGCAAATAAAACGAATTTCGTGTTCTGTTCGCCTCTTCTATATGTATATAATTTAAATACAGAAAATATAGAATCTTGCATCTTTCTATATCTCCCAAGAAGTCCCCTTTTTATAAGAATTCCTGCTCTTGGGTCGGATTCTAACGAATCTTTCGGGGATTTTTAAATTTTTAAGAGACTCTTTTTTTATTAAAAAAGAAATTAGAAGAAGAAGATAAGAACAATATAAGAATAAAAATAAAAGAAGTAAGAATAATAAAGAAAGTGGATTATCATACATACATCTATTTCATGTAGAAAGATGAATAAGTCCGTTTATTTAGTTCGACATTGCTTGCACTTATTATATATACTCACTTCGATATACTTAGTATACTAATATACGAATTATAATATGAATTATAATTATTATAAGATATCCTTATAACAATAACAGGTACAAATATTAAATCGAGGTACCCCATTCTATGACAATTCTCAACAACTTACCCTCCTTTTTTGTGCCTTTAGTGGGCCTAGTATTTCCGGCAATTGCAATGGCCTCTTTATCTCTTCATGTTCAAAAAAAAAAGATTTTTTAAATCTGATGTGGTCAAATCTCATCTAGTTTTTTTTTTCAAGACTTAGCGAACAAGGATATCCATTTAGTAGAATATTGTATAAGAATAACAGGTGGCTTTCTCCGAACATAAATGAAAAAGATCTTATACATGCGTAAACATGATATATGGACAGACGAATTCTAGCAATTAAAAAAAAATAGGCTGGGATCCGAACTCATGTCTGAAATTAAAGTAAATCTATCCATATGTATGTAGCTATTGATAGGGAATCATATGAAGGGGATGCTTTTATTTTATTATATCTAACCAATTCGATTAATTACTACTAAAAGTTCACATCAGAATAGTACTAGTTGATGAGAGTTACTTCGGAAAAAAAGTAAAGTGAAATTTTTTTTTGTTATTCCATAAAATGCAACTGGATCTACTATGTATGAGTTGGCGATCAGAATATATATGGATAGAATTTATAGCAGGATCTCGCAAAACAAGTAATTTCTGCTGGGCGTTTATCCTTTTTTTAGGTTCATTAGGATTCTTATTGGTTGGAATTTCTAGTTATCTTGATAAGAATTTGATATCCTTCTTTCCGTCTCAACAAATCCTTTTTTTCCCACAAGGGATCGTAATGTCTTTCTATGGGATCGCGGGTCTCTTTATTAGTTCCTATTTGTGGTGCACAATTACATGGAATGTAGGTAGCGGTTATGATCGATTTGATAGAAAAGCAGGAATAGTGTGCATTTTTCGTTGGGGATTTCCTGGAAAAAGTCGCCGCATCTTTTTACGATTCCTTATGAAAGATATTCAGTCCATCAGAATAGAAGTAAAAGAGGGTATTTATGCTCGTCGTGTCCTTTATATGGAAATCAGAGGCCTGGGAGACGTTCCCTTGACTCGTACTGATGAGAATTTGACTCCACGGGAAATTGAGCAAAAGGCTGCGGAATTGGCCTATTTCTTGCGTGTACCAATTGAAGTATTTTGAAAAAAGAAACTGCAAAATAAATGCTTTCTCGGCAAGAGGAAAACCCCTAAGAATCCTCTTTTTTCTATAAGCATAACTTACTTAATTAAAATTTCTTCAGAACGCCTCGTGGGGCCAAAGCAAGGCAAACGTGTACGTGGCGGCCATAATATAAAACGAAACCTTTTTTGTTTTTGTCTGTCAATTTTTTTTTCGAAATATTTGATATTTTCTTTTTTAATAAACAGGAAGTTCTTTCATTTCGAAATCCGAAAAATATTCATTATTGGAATCTTTATTTGAATCTTTCGGGCATTCATCAAAGGGGAGTAATTACTTTGAATATTTGATCAATTAAGATATCTGGAAACAATCTATTTTTTTATTATTTCTTCATTTGAATTCGAATTCGAAGTGGATTCTTCTTCTATTTCTGTATTTTTTCTACACTAGATTCAAGGACTAACCTCTGAATCACAACTAAAAAATGGGGGCTCGATTAATAAATTAATAATTAATAGGCGCGATACCTTATAATAGAACTTATGCTTGATAGAAATATTAGATCGCATAGAGTCAACGAATGAGGTGACAATTCACAGATGAAAAAATGACAAAAAAGAGCGCATCTATTCCCCTTCGATATCTTTCATTTATAGTGTTTGTAGTCTTTTTGCCCCGGTGGATCACTCTCTCATTTAATAAAAGTTTAGAATCTTGGGTTACTAATTGGTGGAATACTAGGCAATCCGAAACTTTTTTGAACGATATTCAAGAAAAGAGTATTCTAGAAAAATTCATAGAATTAGAGGAGTTATTTCTCTTGGATGAAATGGTAAAGGAATTCCCGGAAAGACATCTACAAAAGTTTCGTATGGGGCTCCACAAAGAAACAATCCAATTGATCAAGATGCACGATGAGGATCATATCCATACAATTTTGCACTTCTCGACAAATCTAATCTGTTTCGTTATTCTAAGTGCTTATTCTATTCTGGGTAACGAAGAACTTGTTTTTCTTAATTCTTGGGTTCAAGAATTCCTATATAATTTAAGCGACACAATAAAAGCCTTTTCCATTCTTTTAGTAACTGATTTATGTATCGGATTCCATTCGCCCCACGGTTGGGAACTAATGATTGGCTATGTCTATAACGATTTTGGATTTTTTCATAATGATCAAATTATATCTGGTCTTGTTTCCACTTTTCCAGTCATTCTAGATACAATTTTCAAATATTGGATTTTCCTTTATTTAAATCGTGTATCTCCGTCACTTGTAGTGATTTATCATTCAATGAATGACTGAAAAACGAGTCAATTAGAATGTTTCTTACTTTGTACCTAAGCAAAGCATTCCAGGTCGTACTTACCTTACTCTTTCTACCCATTCAGAGGATTCCTCCTATATTCCAGTAAAATTATTTCAGTAAATAGCAAAATCGTGGATAGGGAACTATACTAGCGACCTACCCAATTTTATTGTAGAAATTTTCGGGATCAACGATTGGACCATGCAAATTAGAAATACTTTTTCTTCGATAAAGGAAGAGATTACTCGATTCATTTCCGTATCACTCATGATATATATAATAACTCGGGCCTCCGTTTCAAATGCATATCCCATTTTTGCGCAGCAGGGTTTTGAAAATCCACGAGAAGCCACTGGTCGTATTGTATGCGCCAATTGCCATTTAGCTAATAAACCTGTGGATATTGAGGTTCCGCAAGCGGTACTTCCTGATACTGTGTTTGAAGCAGTTGTTAGAATTCCTTATGATATGCAACTGAAACAAGTTCTTGCTAATGGTAAAAAGGGGGGGTTGAATGTAGGGGCCGTTCTTATTTTACCGGAAGGGTTTGAATTAGCCCCCCCCAGTCGTATTTCTCCCGAGATGAAAGAAAAGATAGGCAATCTATCTTTTCAGAATTACGGCCCCACAAAAAAAAATATTCTTGTGATAGGGCCTGTTCCTGGTAAGAAATATAGTGAAATCACTTTTCCTATTCTTTCCCCGGATCCCGCGACTAATAAAGATGTTCACTTCTTAAAATACCCAATATACGTAGGTGGTAACAGGGGAAGGGGCCAGATTTATCCCGACGGGACAAAAAGTAACAATACGGTTTATAATGCTACAGCAGCGGGTATAGTAAGCAAAATCGTACGAAAAGAAAAAGGGGGGTACGAAATAACCATAACGGATGCATTGGATGGACGCCAAGTGGTTGATATTATCCCTCCAGGACCAGAACTTCGTGTTTCAGAGGGCGAATCTATCAAACTTGATCAACCATTAACAAGTAATCCTAATGTGGGTGGATTTGGTCAGGGAGATGCAGAAATAGTACTTC